TTAAAAATAAGCTAATTTAAGCTTTTGGGTTCATACCCCAACTATAAAGGAATATCCTTTTTTTTAAAAATAAAGTGCCTGATTAAAGGATTATTCTGATAGAATAAATTAAGTAAATTTTTTACCTTTATTATATTTTATAGAATTAAACTATATCTATTAATATCAAAAATTAATGTGCATCTTACACTAAAATATAATATATGAATTTTTAATTCTTAAATAGAAATTAATTTTCTTATTTTAAATTATTTTTTTTTTTAATTCAAATAAAATATTTTTTTTATTTATTTTATTTTTTAGAACATTAATTTCTATTTCATCAAACTCATGATTTGGATGTTGAATTGGATTAGAAATTAATCTTTTAAGATTTATTCCATTAATTACAAATTCTAATAATTTAATATCTACTGAAGCTTCTTTAAAATATTTTCTTACTCAATCAATTGCTTCAATTAATTTTTTATTTTCTATTTTAATTAAAATATCAATAATAAAAAATTTTGAATTTAATAATTTTATTTCCATTATAATAAATTCTTCAATACTTATAAAAATAGGTTCTGCTCCTTTTCATTTTTGATTTCCTAATATTATTGAAGGATTATCTTGATTTAATAATTTTATCTTAATAACTTGACAAAAAATTACCCCTATAATTCTTTTATCTTATTATTTCAATAAAAATTTTATTATTATTATTATTATTATAAATATTATTATTGGAGCTATTGGAGGATTAAATCAAACCTCTTTACGAAAATTAATAGCATTTTCATCTATTAATAATTTAGGATGAATATTATCTTCAATTATAATTAGAGAAAATTTATGATTATTTTATATTTTTTTTTACTCATTTATAATTAGAATTATATGTTTTTTATTTTATGTTTTAAATATATATTTTATTAATCAATTATTTATTAATAATATAAATTTTTTTATTAAAATTAATTTATTAATTAATTTTCTTTCATTAGGAGGATTACCTCCATTTATTGGATTTTTTCCTAAATGAATTGTTATTAATTTTTTAATTTATAATCATATATATTTATTAATTTTTATTTTTATTATTATAAGATTAATTATATTATTTTTCTATATTCGAATTAGTTATTCTGCATTTATATTTAATTATTTAAAAATAAAATGATTTAAAATTAATATTAAAAATAAATATTTTTTTTTAATTAATTTTTTTTCTTTTATTTCATTAACAGGAATAATTATTAGAACTTTTTTTTTTTATTAAGGTTTTAAGTTAAATTAAACTAATAATCTTCAAAATTATTTATAAAGAAATTATTCTTTAAGCCTTAACAGATTATTTCTATTCCTTAAAATTTGCAATTTTATATCATTATTGAATATAAGACCATATAATTTTATAATAAAAGAGAATATTCTCGTTAATAAATTTACAATTTATCGCTTAAATCTCAGCCATTTTATTTAGCGAAAATGACTTTATTCAACAAATCATAAAGATATTGGAACTTTATATTTTATTTTTGGTATTTGAGCAGGAATAGTAGGAACTTCTTTAAGATTATTAATTCGTGCTGAATTAGGAACTCCAGGATCTTTAATTGGAGATGATCAAATTTATAATACTATCGTAACAGCTCATGCTTTTATTATAATTTTTTTTATAGTTATACCTATTATAATTGGAGGATTTGGAAATTGATTAGTCCCTCTAATACTTGGAGCTCCCGATATAGCTTTTCCCCGTATAAATAATATAAGTTTTTGACTTCTTCCCCCATCTCTTACTTTATTAATTTCAAGAAGAATTGTTGAAAATGGAGCAGGAACTGGATGAACAGTGTACCCCCCACTTTCATCTAATATTGCTCATAGAGGTAGATCTGTAGATTTAGCTATTTTTTCTCTTCATTTAGCTGGTATTTCATCAATCTTAGGAGCTATTAATTTTATTACTACAATTATTAATATACGTTTAAATAATTTATCATTTGATCAAATACCATTATTTATTTGAGCTGTAGGAATTACTGCATTTTTATTATTACTTTCTTTACCAGTATTAGCAGGAGCTATTACCATACTTTTAACTGATCGTAATTTAAATACATCATTTTTTGATCCTGCTGGAGGAGGAGATCCAATTTTATATCAACATTTATTTTGATTTTTTGGTCATCCAGAAGTTTATATTTTAATTTTACCAGGATTTGGAATAATTTCTCATATTATTTCTCAAGAAAGAGGTAAAAAAGAAACATTTGGTTGTTTAGGAATAATTTATGCTATATTAGCAATTGGATTATTAGGATTTATTGTATGAGCTCATCATATATTTACTGTTGGTATAGATATTGATACTCGAGCTTATTTTACATCAGCTACTATAATTATTGCAGTTCCTACAGGTATTAAAATTTTTAGTTGATTAGCAACATTTCATGGAACACAAATTAAATATTCTCCTTCTATTTTATGAAGTTTAGGATTTGTATTTTTATTTACTGTAGGAGGTTTAACAGGAGTAATTTTATCTAATTCTTCTATTGATATTACCCTTCATGATACTTATTATGTTGTTGCTCATTTTCATTATGTATTATCTATAGGAGCTGTATTTGCCATTATAGGAGGATTTATTCATTGATATCCCTTATTTACAGGATTATCAATAAATCCATACTTATTAAAAATTCAATTTTTTATTATATTTATTGGTGTTAATTTAACTTTTTTCCCTCAACATTTTTTAGGTTTAGCTGGTATACCTCGACGTTACTCAGATTATCCTGATTCTTATATTTCTTGAAATATTATTTCATCAATAGGTTCATATATTTCATTATTAGCAGTAATATTTATATTAATTATTATTTGAGAATCTTTAATTAATCAACGTATTGCTTTATTTTCTTTAAATTTACCATCTTCCATTGAATGATATCAAAATTTACCCCCAGCTGAACATTCTTATAATGAATTACCTATTTTAAGTAACTTCTAATATGGCAGATTATATGTAATGGATTTAAACCCCATTTATAAAGGAATATCCTTTTTTTAGAAATGGCAACATGATCAAATCTTAATTTACAAAATGGAGCATCTCCTTTAATAGAACAAATTATTTTCTTTCATGATCATACTTTAATTATTCTTATTATAATTACAATTTTAGTAGGTTATTTAATATCTAGATTATTATTTAATAAATATATTAATCGATTTCTTTTAGAAGGTCAAATAATCGAATTAATTTGAACTATTATTCCAGCAATTACCTTAATTTTTATTGCTCTACCTTCATTACGTCTATTATATTTATTAGATGAAATAAATAATCCTTTAATTACATTAAAATCTATTGGTCATCAATGATATTGAAGATATGAATATTCAGATTTTCATAATATTGAATTTGATTCATATATAATTTCATCAAATGAATTAAACTCAAATAACTTTCGTCTTTTAGATGTAGATAATCGAATTGTTTTACCTATAAATAATCAAATTCGAATTATAGTTACAGCAACTGATGTAATTCATTCATGAACTATTCCATCTTTAGGAGTAAAAATTGATGCTAATCCTGGACGTTTAAATCAAACTAATTTTTTTATTAATCGACCAGGAATTTTTTATGGTCAATGTTCAGAAATTTGCGGAGCTAATCATAGCTTTATACCTATTGTTATTGAAAGAATTTCAATTAAAAATTTTATTAATTGAATTAATAATTATTCTTCATTAGATGACTGAAAGCAAGTAATGGTCTCTTAAACCATATTATAGTAAATTTAGCAATTACTTCTAATGAAATATATACATAATATATATATATATATATATATATATATATATATAAAGAATTAGTTAAAATATAACATAAATATGTCAAATTTAAATTATTACAATGTAATATTCTTTTATTCCACAAATAATACCAATTAACTGATTAATTTCTTTTATTTTTTTTTTATTTATTTTTTTAATTTTTAATGTTATAAATTATTATATTTTTATTAATAAAATTTCTAAAAATAAAAATAATAACAATAATAATAAAATAAATAATCTTTTTTGAAAATGATAAGTAATTTATTTTCAATTTTTGATCCTTCAACTAATTTATTTAATATTCCTTTTAATTGAATTAGAACAATTCTAGGAATTTTATTTATTCCTTATTCATTTTGATTAATTCCTAATCGACATTTATTTTTTTGAAATTTTATTTTACTAAAACTTCATAATGAATTTAAAACTTTATTAAAAAATAATTATTTTCAAGGATCAACTTTTATTTTTATTTCAATATTTTCATTCATTTTATTTAATAATTTTTTAGGTTTATTTCCTTATATTTTTACAAGAACAAGTCATTTAACTTTATCTCTATCAATTTCATTACCTTTATGATTAAGATTTATAATTTATGGATGAATAAATAATTCCCAACATATATTTATTCATATAATTCCTCAAGGTACTCCTTCTATTTTAATACCATTTATAGTATTAATTGAAACAATTAGTAATATTATTCGACCAGGAACTTTAGCTGTTCGTTTAACTGCTAATATAATTGCAGGACATCTATTAATAACTTTATTAAGAGGAACAGGACCTTCTATATCATCTTACTTTATTATAATTCTTATTATCATTCAAATCTTATTACTAATTTTAGAATCTGCAGTTGCTATTATTCAATCTTACGTAATTGCAATTTTAAGAACATTATATTCTAGTGAAGTAAATTAATGAAAAATAATTTTAACCATCCATTTCATTTAGTAGATTATAGACCATGACCATTAACAGGAGCTATTGGAGTTATAGTATTAGTTACAGGAATAGTAAAATGATTTCACAATTTTAATATAAATTTATTAATCTTAGGATATTTAATTGTTATTATAACCATATATCAATGATGACGAGATATTTGTCGAGAAGGAACCTTACAAGGTAAACATACAATTTTAGTTACTAAAGGACTTCGATGAGGAATAATTTTATTTATTATTTCTGAAGTATTTTTTTTTATTTCATTTTTTTGAGCTTTTTTTCATAGTAGTCTTGCCCCTAATATTGAAATTGGAACTATATGACCACCAAAAAGAATTATTCCATTTAATCCTTTTCAAATTCCTCTACTTAATACAATTATTTTAATTAGATCAGGAGTTTCAGTAACTTGAGCACATCATGCAATTATAGAAAATAATAATTCTCAAATAACTCAAGGTTTATTCATCACTATTATTTTAGGAATTTATTTTACAATTTTACAAACTTATGAATATTTTGAAGCTCCTTTTACTATTGCAGATAGAATTTATGGGTCAACTTTTTTTATAGCAACAGGATTCCATGGACTTCATGTTATTATTGGAACAATATTTTTATTAATTTGTTTAATTCGACATTTAAATAATCATTTTTCAAGAAATCATCATTTTGGATTTGAAGCAGCAGCATGATATTGACATTTTGTAGACGTAATTTGATTATTCCTTTACATTTCAATTTATTGATGAGGAAACTAATTATTTATATAATATATTTAGTATATTTGATTTCCAATCAAAAAGTTTAATAATTTTAATATAAATAATAATCTTAATAATAAATATTTTCTTAATTATTATATTAATTTCAAATATTATAATATTCTTATCAATTATTTTATCAAAAAAAACTTTTTCTGATCGAGAAAAATGTTCACCATTTGAATGCGGATTTGACCCTAAATCATCAGCTCGAATTCCTTTTTCCCTTCATTTTTTTTTAATTACAGTAATTTTCTTAATTTTTGATATTGAAATTGCTCTTATTTTTCCTATTATTTATTTATTTAAATTAGTAAATTTTATTATTTGAACAAAAATTAGATTTTTTTTTATCTTAATTTTATTAATTGGTTTATATCATGAATGAAATCAAAATATATTAAATTGAACAAATTAAATTAGGATTATAGTTTAAATAAAACTTTTGATTTGCATTCAAAAAATATTGTATTATCAATTTATCTTATATATATATATATATATATATATAAATAAGAAGCAATTTTGCATTTAATTTCGACTTAAAAGAAAGAGTTAATTAACTCCTTATTTAATATTTTATTTTTAATTGAAACCAAAATAGAGGTATATCACTGTTAATGATAAAATTGAATAAATATTCCAATTAAAAATGAAATATAAAGATTAAAAATAAGCTGCTAACTTAATTTTTAGTGGTTAAATTCCATTAATATTTCTATTTATATAGTTTAAAATAAAACTTTACATTTTCATTGTAAAAATAAAAAAATTTTTTTATAAATATTTAAAGATAAATTTCTATCTCCCTAATATCTTCAATATTATACTCTAATTATAAGCTATTTAAATTTTAATTATTAAAAAATAATATTATAAACAAATTAATAATTATTCAAATAACAAATCTAAATAAATAAATTCTAAAATTATTTATATGATAAATATTATAAAATCTAGAATATTTTTTTACAATTATTATTAATCCTCATCCTCTATATAACTCTCTTCATCCTAAATCAATATTTTTTAATAAATTTTGACCATAATTTAAAAAATAATAACTTAATCCATAAGTAGATAAACTTGGTATAAATCATATTAAACAAAGAAATCTTCTAAAATTATAAGTTATTATAAATTTATTAATTGAATAAATATTTATATTTCTAATTAAATATCCTATTAATCCTCCTATAATTCTAACATAAATTACTATTATTTTTAAATTAATTGGTAGATAAATTATATAAGGATAAGAAAAAATTATTCATCTTAAAAATCTCCCTCTCACTACTCTTATAAATAATAAAACTAATATACTTTTTAATATAATATAATCCTCATCATATAAATTATAAATACTTATTAAATTATAATCATTAATTATTAAATATATTATTAAACGAAAAGTATAATATATAGTTAAACCAGTTGAAAAATAATAAAAAAAAAATACTAAAAAATTTAAATTTCTAAATCTTACTAATTCTAAAATTAAATCTTTAGAATAAAAACCAGCTAAAAAAGGAATTCCACATAAAGCTATATTAGAAATATTTATACATAATGAAGTTAAAGGAATATAAAATCTAATTCCTCCTATAAATCGAATATCTTGTATATCATTTATCATATGAATAATAACTCCAGAACATATAAATAATAAAGCCTTAAATATAGCATGAGTTAATAAATGAAAAAAAGCTAAATCAGGTAACCCTATTCTTAAAATTCTTATTATTAAACCTAATTGTCTTAAAGTAGATAAAGCAACAATTTTTTTCAAATCAAACTCATAATTAGCTGAAATACCAGCTATAAATATAGTTAATCCAGATAACAATAATAATAACTTTAAAAATAATATATTAATTAATAAATCATTAAATCGAATTAATAAATAAACTCCAGCTGTAACCAATGTTGAAGAATGAACTAATGCAGAAACAGGAGTTGGAGCAGCTATTGCAGCAGGTAATCAAGATCTAAATGGAATTTGAGCACTTTTTGTTATTGCTGCTATAATAATCATTCTACCAATTATAGTTATTTCTAAATCATTATTTATAAATTCTAAATAAAAAATATAATTTCAACTTCCATAATTTAATATTCATGAAATCACTATTAAAATAAAAACATCACCAATTCGATTAGATAAAGCTGTTAATATCCCAGCATTATAAGATTTTACATTTTGATAATAAATTACTAAACAATAAGAAACTAAACCTAAACCATCCCATCCTAATAAAATTCTAATAATATTAGGACTAATAATTAAAAGTATTATAGAAAAAACAAATAATAAAACTAAAATAATAAATCGTATTAAATTTAATTCTGATCTTATATAACTTTTTCTATAATAAATAACTACAGAAGAAATTAAAAAAACAAATATTATAAATAATAAAGATATTCAATCTAATAAAATAGATATAATAATACTAACTGAACTAAATCTAATAATTTCTCATTCTAAAAGAATAACTATATTATTTATAATAAAATAAATCGATATAAAAAAATTAAATATTCTTATTATAAATAAAAAAATAAAAGAAATAAAACAAATTGAATATTTTATATTATTAATAACTTAAAATGAATTTTATTCATATTTTTGACATCACAAATCAATATTTTAATTAAACTATTTAAATAAAATCAAATTATACTATAATCAATTTTTATAATTAAAATATTTAAAGGTAATCAATGTAAAATTAATATTAAATATTCACGAGAAACTCCTGTATAATATCTATAAATCCCAGAATAATATTTTCCATGTTGAACAAAAGAATATAAATATAATCTATAACCAGCTCTAAAAAAAGAAATTATTATTAACATAATTATAGAAATTCAAGATCATCTTATTAATCTATTAATTAATCTAATTTCACCAACTAAATTTAATCTAGGAGGAGCTGCCATATTAGAAGATATTAATAAAAATCATCATAATCTTATTGAAGGTATAAAATTTATTATACCCTTATTAATATATAATCTACGACTATGTAAACGTTCATATCTAATATTAGCTAAACAAAATATACCTGAAGAACATAATCCATGACCAATTATTAAAATATAAGAACCAATAAAACCTCAATAATTTATAACTATAATCCCACTAATTACAATTCTTATATGAGCAACAGATGAATAAGCAATTAAAGATTTAATATCAACTTGACAAAAACATTTCAAACTAATATAAAATCCACCTAATAATCTAATAACAATTCAAATATAATTTAATTTCAAATTAATTTCTTGTAAAAAAATTAATAAACGTAATAAACCATAACCTCCTAATTTTAATATAATTCCAGCTAAAATTATTGATCCAGATACAGGAGCTTCAACATGAGCTTTTGGAAGTCATAAATGAACAAAATATATAGGTATTTTAACTAAAAAAGCTATAATTATAGAAAAATATAATATATAAATATTTAAATTTATAAATTTTAAAAAATAAATTATTATACAATATATCTCATTAAAAATATAAAAAATTCCTATTAATAAAGGTAAAGAAACAAATAAAGTATAAAATAATAAATATATTCCAGCCTGAATTCGTTCAGGCTGATATCCCCAACCAATAATTAATAATAATGTAGGAATTAATCTTCCCTCAAAAAATAAATAAAATATAAATATATTTATTACTCTAAAAGTTATATATAATATAATTAATAAAAAAATAACATTAAATAAAAAAAAATTAATATAAAAATTTATTTTAAATAAATTCTCACTAGCTATAATTATTAAAATAGAAATTCATATTCTTAATATAATTAAACCATAAGACATAATATCACAAGATAATATATAACTAAAATTACAAAATAAATTTAATCTTATTCTTAAATTTATAAATAAAAATATTATAATAAACAATATTATTTGAACCATTCAAAATATATTTTTTATAAAACAAAAAGGAATTATAAAAATTAATATTATTAAAAATTTTATCATTAAAATTTAAATAAAATTTAATTTAATTATAATAAATTAAATCTTTGAAAATAATCATTACCATGAGTTCGAATTATTGAAACTAAAATAGATAATCCTAAAGCTCCCTCACAAACAGAAAACACCAAAAATACTATTAATATATATATATCATAATCAATTATTATTAAATAAATTAATATAAAAAAAAAAATTCTTAAAACAATAAATTCTAAACTTAATAAAACAATTAATAAATGTTTATGTTTAGAAATAAAAATAAAATTACCTACTACAAATATTAAAATAAAAATAACTCATATATTTAAAATTATCATTAATAGTTTTTATAGTTTAAAAAAAAATATTGGTCTTGTAAACCAAAGTTAAGTTAATTATTTTAAAAACTTCAAAGAAAAAGAATCTCTTTATCAATAATCTCCAAAATTATTATTTTAATTAAACTATTCTTTGATATTACAAAAATAATTTTTTCTTTATTAATAATTTCATTTTCCTTATTAATAATATTTTTAAACAATCCTTTATCAATAGGATTAATAATTTTAATCCAAACTTTACTAACATGTTTATTATCAGGAATAATAATTAAAACTTATTGATTTTCATATATTTTATTTCTTACTTTTTTAGGAGGATTATTAGTATTATTTATTTATATTTCAAGAATTGCTTCAAATGAAATATTTAAATCTTATTTTAATATAAAAATCATCTTTTTATTTTTTTTTTTTATAATAATAATCTTTTTAATAATTTTTTCAAATAATATTTCATGAATAAATCTTTCTGTAAACTCTGATATAGAAAATTTTTTAAATTTAAAAATATTCTTTAATAATGAAAATAAAATTAGATTAAATAAACTCTATAATAATCAAACTTTCATAATTATAATAATATTAGTAATTTATTTATTTATTACTTTAATTGCAGTAGTAAAAATTACTAATATTTTTTATGGTCCTCTTCGATCTATGATAAATTAAACTAATGATAAACAATAATTTTCTAACTATTCGAAAAACACACCCTATTTTAAAAATTATTAACGGATCATTAATTGATCTACCTTCACCATCAAATATTTCAACTTGATGAAATTTTGGATCATTACTAGCTTTATGTTTAATAATTCAAATTTTAACAGGACTATTTTTAACAATATATTATACAGCTAATATTGAATTAGCTTTTTATAGAGTAAATTATATTTGTCGAAATGTAAACTATGGGTGACTTATTCGAACTCTTCATGCAAATGGAGCATCTTTTTTTTTTATTTGCATTTATCTTCATATTGGACGAGGAATTTATTATGAATCTTTTAATTTAAAATATACATGAATAGTAGGAGTAATTATTTTATTTTTATTAATAGCAACAGCTTTTATAGGATATGTTTTACCTTGAGGACAAATATCTTTTTGAGGAGCAACTGTAATTACAAATTTATTATCGGCCATTCCATCTTTAGGAGTAATATTAGTTAATTGAATTTGAGGGGGATTTGCAGTAGATAATGCAACATTAACACGATTTTATACTTTTCATTTTTTACTTCCATTTATTATTTTAATAATAACTATAATTCATTTACTTTTTTTACATCAAACAGGTTCCAATAATCCTCTAGGTTTAAATAGAAATTTAGATAAAATTCCATTTCATCCTTTTTTTACATTTAAAGATTTAATTGGATTTATTATTCTAATATTTTTATTAACTATTTTAACTTTAACAAATCCATATTTACTAGGAGATCCAGATAATTTTATCCCAGCCAATCCTTTAGTAACCCCAGTCCATATTCAACCTGAATGATATTTTCTATTTGCTTATGCAATTTTACGATCAATTCCAAATAAATTAGGAGGAGTAATTGCTCTAATTATATCAATCCTTATTTTAATCATTCTTCCTTTTACTTTTAATAAAAAAATTCAAGGAATCCAATTTTATCCTATTAATCAAATATTATTTTGATTTTTAGTAACAATTATTATTTTATTAACATGAATTGGAGCTCGACCAGTAGAAAATCCATATATTATTACAGGACAATTATTAACTATTCTTTATTTTTCTTATTTTATTATTAATCCTTTTATTAATAAATTTTGAGATAATATATTATTTAACTAAAAATTACTATTAAATTAATGAGCTTGTAATTTAAGCATTTGTTTTGAAAACTTAAGAAAGAATTTAAATTCTATTAATTTATACTAAAATTAATTAAAATTAAATTAATAAAATTTTAAACCCTAAAAAAAATAATAAAAAGTTTAAAGAAATAGGTAAATAACTTTTTCAAGCTAAATATATTAATTTATCATAACGATAACGAGGTAAAGTTCCACGAACTCAAATAAATAAAAAAGAAATATAAGTTAACTTCAAATAAAATATAATTCTTAATCTATAACCTCCTAAATAAATTAAAACAAATAATAATCTTATAAATAAAATTCTTGAATATTCAGCTAAAAAAATTAAAGCAAATCCCCCTCTTCTATATTCAATATTAAACCCTGAAACTAATTCTCTTTCACCTTCAGCAAAATCAAATGGAGTACGATTAGTTTCAGCTAATCTAGATCTTATTCAACATAAAGATAAAGGAAATATTAAAAAAACAAATCAAATAATATCTTGAAAAAAAAAAAAATTAATTAAATTAAAATCTATAATTATAATAATTCTAGATATTAAAATTAATGATAAACTAACTTCATAAGAAATAGTTTGAGCAACAGCACGTAATCCTCCTAATAATGAATAATTAGAATTAGAAGACCACCCAGCAATCATAACAGTATAAACCCCTAATCTTGTACAACATAAAAAAAATAAAATTCCTAAATTAAAATTAATTATATTAAAATAATAAGGAATTAACATTCAAATTATTAAAGATAAAATAAAACTAATTACAGGAGAAAAATAATATGAAATATAATTAGAAAAATTAGGATAAGTTTGCTCCTTAGTAAATAATTTAATAGCATCAGAAAAAGGTTGTAAAATTCCTATAAACCCAACTTTATTTGGTCCTTTTCGAATTTGAATATAACCTAAAACTTTACGTTCTAATAAAGTTAAAAAAGCAACTCCAATTAAAACACCAATAACTAAAATAATTAAACCAATTATAATTATATAAATATCATGAATAAAAATTACTATATATATAATTAAATTATATATTCATGACTTCTAAAATCATTACATTTTTCTGCCAAAATAGCATATTATATATATATATATATATATATATAATAATAATAATTTATTTAAATAATTTTTAATAATATTCAAAAAAAAAATAATAAATTTAATTTAAATATTTAATCCTTTCGTACTAAAATATTTTAATTTTTAAAAGATAGAAACCAACCTGGCTTACACCGGTTTGAACTCAGATCATGTAAGATTTTAATGATCGAACAGATCAAAAATTTTAAACTTCTGCATTTATATTTTATCTTAATCCAACATCGAGGTCGCAAACTCTTTTTTTTATTTGAACTAAAAAAAAAAATTACGCTGTTATCCCTAAGGTAATTTTTTCTTATAATCAATAAAATTGGATCAATTAATCATTTATATATGTTAAATTTTTAAAAAAAGTTATTTATATTTTTCTGTCACCCCAACAAAATAAATAAATTAATCTTAATTTAAATAAACTTATATTTATAAATAATCTTAAATAATTTATTTATTAAACTCTATAGGGTCTTCTCGTCTTTTTAAATTATTTTAACTTTTTAATTAAAAAATTAAATTCTATATTTAACTAAGAGACAATATATATTTCATCCAATCCTTCATACAAGTCATCAATTAAATGACTACTGATTATGCTACCTTTGTACAGTCAAATTACTGCAGCCCTTTAATTAAAATCAGTGGGCAGATTAGACTTTATATTAAATTCAAAAAGACATGTTTTTGATAAACAAGTGAATATAAAAATTTGTCGAATTCCTTTTAATTAATTTATTTTTAATAAATTATAATCTAATTAAATTAATATACTAATTTTATCATTATATTAAAATTTTTTATATTATAATTTTTTTTTTTATAAAAAAAAAATAAATTTTTATTAAATTTTATTTTTAATTGAAATTATTTATAATAAATTAAAAATTTTTAACAATATAAATTATATAATTTTCAATAAATTTTAATTAATATTATATAAATTTATTTTAAAGCTTATCCCCTAAAATATAAAATTTTATTAAGAGAAAATTAATTAATTAATTTTCTCTTAATAAAATTTAAAATTAAATTTTTTTCTAAAAAAACTAGATATATTTAAAAACGATTAACATATCATTTCCAATTAATTATTAAAAATATTTATGCAACAATAACTTTATTAATTAATTATCTCTTTTAAATTCGAGAATTATTAAATTTAAAAATTTTTTTAATAAACTCTGATACACAAGATACATTAAACTAAAATTACTTATAAATAATTTATTTTTCAACTATTTCAAATTTCTTTTACAATACTAATTCACTATAAATTAATTAATTTTTTCAATAAAATTACTTTAACCCCCATTAAATCATTTTATTTAAAAATTTTTTTATTAAAATTAATTTATTAATTTATCCCCCTCAAATTAATTAATTATTAATATCTTTTCAATGTAAATGAAATACTTACTACTCAAGCTCTAATTTGTCTTTCTAGAAACACTTTCCAGTACCTCTACTTTGTTACGACTTATTTCAACTTATTAATATATGAAAGCGACGGGCAATATGTACATATTTCAATTTTTAATCATTTTATTAAATTAAATAAAATTACATTTAAATCCACCTTCAATTAATTATTACAAATTAATATTCATATAAATAAATTTATTGTAATCCATTATATTCTTAATTATAATCTGCATCTTGATCTGATTTAATTTTTTATAATAATTTTCAAATATTAATTTTATTAAAAAATATTTTTTTAACAACGATATACAAAATTATAAATTAAGTAAATTTATTCGTGGATTATCAATTATTAAACAGATTCCTCTAAATGAACTAAAATACCGCCAAATTATTTAAGTTTCAATAATTAATTATCTACTATTTTAGTATATTATTTTTATTTTTTTATAATAGGGTATCTAATCCTAGTTTTTTATAAAATTTATTAAATCATAATTAAAAATATAAAATTTAATTAAATTAAAATTTCACCTAATAATTTAAAATTTAAATTATAATATTAATTTATTTATTAATTACTAATAAAATTCAATTTAATTTTTGTATAACCGCAACTGCTGGCACAAAATTTGTTATTAATTAAAATATTACTAAATATTAATTTCTTAAATATTTAATATTAATTACTAAATTTATATATAAATTATTATTAAAATAAAGTAAATTTAATACTAAAATTTATATGTAAAATAAATTTAAATAAAAATTTTTAAACCATAAAAAATTTATTTATATATACATATATATGAATAGAATTTTTTTTTTTTTTTTTTTATATTAAAATATTTAATATAAATTATTAAACTTTTATTAATTTCTTTTTCTTTCTTTTTCATAATATTCATAATAAAACCAATATTTTAAATTAATCATTTAAAATTCATATAAATTATATTATATTAATATAATTAATTTTAATTTTCTTAATAAGTTAATAAATTATATTATTTATAATATATTTAAATATTTAATATATAAATATATAAATATATAAATATATAAATATTCTTTTATTTTTTTTTTATACCGTTTTTAAAAAAAATTCATATAAATATAA